ACCTACGACATCGGGTTTTGGAGACCCACGTTCTACCGAACTGAACTAAGAGCGCTTTCTTATCCCATAAGTTCTTATCCCATAAGTAGGGATGACAGGATTTGAACCCGTGACATTTTGTACCCAAAACAAACGCGCTACCAAGCTGCGCTACATCCCTTTCAATTGGTCTACAGTGTCATTGTAGAGAATTCCCGTCTTGTTTTCCAAATCCTTAGTTTTTCATTGATATACACAAGTTATCTTTCTATTTCTTTTTTTGGTCTCATATATAGCATATTATATAGCATATCATATAATAATAGAAGTCTTATATACATATGTATGAAAACCCTCGTAAAAAATATTATATAGCATATCATATAATAATAGAAGTCTTATATACATATGTATGAAAACCCTCGTAAAAAACTCTAAAAAAGAACTAAAAAAATAACTATTTTTTTTTTGGAAATGCTCGGAGGAAAAGGGACGTATTTTTCGGTTTTCAGAAAAGTCAAATCGTATCTACTGAAATTTCAATTTGAATTAGGAATTCCGTGTACAAATACAAGCAGTCCTTAACTACTTAGATACATCAAGTACTTCGATATCCATCTGATCATATATGTATTAACAATAAACAATAAAGAAGGAGGATTTTAAATGCGAGATCTAAAAACATATCTTTCCGTGGCACCGGTACTAAGTACTCTATGGTTTGGGGCTTTAGCTGGTGTATTGATAGAGATTAATCGTTTATTCCCGGATGCGTTGACATTCCCTTTTTTTTCATTCTAGGTATTGACATGGGAAGGGGTGAAGAAGATTAGAGATAGAATCAAAAGATCTGTGACTAATCCCTCCCCCTCTTTTCTTTTTTTATAAAAAATCGAATTAGATATAATTTCTAATTATCAGTAGAATAAAGAAATGAGGAAAGAGAAATAAAAAGTAGATTCAACTTCGGCGAAATTCGGGTTCATCCTCCAATATTATTTCTAAATAATATATTCTATTGAGAACGGAACTGGAAATGTGTCTAGGAATCTAGTCTAGGACAAGAATATCATACAAGATATTTCAATGAAATAGTATACTTCAAATCGCGAATTCTATTCGAAATTCTTTTAGTATTACTTACTATATTGTGTTGTGATTGCAACGAAATCTTTCAGAATTTCGAGTTAGCAACTTTTCTTTTTTTTTTCGCTTCAGTCTGAAATAGAAGAGTTCGTTGAATCAAAAACTCAAAGGAGGTTCATGGCCAAGGGTAAAGATGTACGAGCAAGGATTATTTTAGAATGTACCAATTGTAGTCGAAATGGTCTTAATAAAGAATCAACGGGGATTTCCAGATATATTACGCAAAAGAATCGACACAATACGCCTAGTCGATTGGAATTGAGAAAATTTTGTCCCTATTGTTACAAACATACGATTCACGGGGAAATAAAGAAATAGATCGAATCAAGTGTCTGTGTGTCACTCTTACAAGGAACATGAAAAAGGACATAGAAAAGGAATATTCTATATAGAATAATATAGTATAGATTTTTCGAAATTATAAACAAACATTTAGATAACTTAACTAAATAGAAAATTGAATATAAGAAAAAACCAACTCAACTCCTATTTTTACTTATACTATAGAAAATTGAATATAAGAAAAAACCAACTCAACTCCTATTTTTACTTATACTTATAAATGAAATCATTTTTTTTGATCAGATCAAAATATTATTTTCGGAATCGGAATAAGGAATAAAAAAACCATGGATAAATCCAAACGACTCTTTCTTAAATCTAAGCGATCTTTTCGTAGGCGTTTGCCCCCGATTCACTCGGGGGATCGAATTGATTATAGAAACATGAGTTTAATTAGTCGATTTATTAGTGAACAGGGAAAAATATTACCTCGACGGGTAAATAGATTGACCTTAAAACAACAACGGTTAATTACTATTGCTATAAAACAAGCTCGTATTTTATCTTTGTTACCTTTTCTTAATAATGAGAAACAATTTGAAAGAAGCGAGTCGACCTACAAAACTACAGGTCTTAGAACTAGAAGTAACTAAAAGAATAGACTAGACTTACTCCGGAATTGAAACAAAATTCCTATTTGAACCCAAATTGATATTGTGTTTGAAAAATTCGAGAACGAGAATAAAACGCAGATTTTTTTGTTGTTTTATTGGACTTGTTTTCTCATTTGAGTTTGAGCGACTTTATCCTATTCTCTTTATCTTTCATATTCTCTTGATCATACTAATTTCTACTCTCATATTCTCTTGATCATACTAATTTCTACTCTACCTTCCCGGAGTTCATTCTCCACAGCGAACTCCGTTTTAAATATTCTGGCAGAGTCCTTATCCAATTATCTTATTTTATGATCTCATTCAAAATCATATAAAGACAATTCCTATTTAATATAGCTATTTGCGCAAGTATTTTACGATTAAGAAGCAACTGTTTCTTGTACAGATTGTGTATAAATATACTATAACTATAAGTTACCCCGTTCTCGCGAATTACTGCATTTATCCGAGTTATCCACAAACGACGAAAATCTCTTTTTTGCCTATCTCTATCTCGATGAGATGAAACCAAAGCTCTTATTTTCTGTTGAATAATGGTTCGAGTAAGTCTTGAACGAGCCCCCCGAAAGCTTGATGCAAATAAACGAAATTTTGTTCTACGTCTCCGAGCTATATATCCTCGTCTAATTCTGGTCATTGAATAAATGAAACTTTAATGAATAACTAATTGATTTCCTTTGTTTTAGTTATTCTTTTCCTCTTCCCTAGTTGATTAATAACAAAACGGATTCTTCCAATGTATAAAATAAGAATTCCAATGGCTTTTGCTACTATAACCTTCCCGACCACAATTTTTATTTTTTTATAGACATTTATTTTACCTCGAAACGAACTAAGAAATTGTATTGACACTCTAGGTATCAAAAAAAAAAAAAGACACTCTAGGTATCAAAAAAAAAAAAAGAAATAGTGGATTGCATCGTTTCTATGGTTACGTTTTAAACGGTGAGGTCTTCTCTATACACCGGAGCCCTTTACTTACTTCATTTAATCAAGGTTATTGGTAAATTAACTTGTACAGTTCATATTCTTTTGGCTCTACTCATGAATTATCTAGTAATAGGTCTTTCCCAACGAGATCTACCTATACAGTAACGGTATTTCATTATGAAGATTCGCTGGGTAGCTGACCCTCTTAGTCCGTTTTTGCAAGAGTAGAAGCATAAGATTTCGTCTTTGGAAATAGAATTTCCCCTGCTTAATGAATAACCCCTTGTTACTAATGAGTAATTTTTTCTCATCTTCAATTCCAAATTGAAGTGATTGGATTTGCACCAATGGAAACCATAAATTTCATACACAACACAATAGAAGGATAGAATAGATCTTTTTTCTCTTTTTCATGGGTACTGATCATTGATACTGGAAAATTAGTTTCCTGATCATTGATACTGGAAAATTAGTTTCCTTTATTTAAATTGAATTTATTTTGTTCCAGCGGTGATCTGAACGAGTCGCACATACACCCTAGTACATGTTCCTCGGCGCTGAGGACATCCCCGAAGAGCGGGGGATTTCGTGACATTTCTGATTGGCTGTCTTGTGTTTCTAATAAGTTGTTTAATAGTCGGCATGCAGAATTGTATACATACTGAATAGGCTGGTTTAGATCGATCCTAACCGAATGATTATGAATTACTTCTTTCTGTATTTTATTTAATAATAAATGAATAAAATATTATGTATATCGCTGCTATTTTTTTTTAATAAAATATTATGTATATCGCTGCTATTTTTTTTTATTCAATCGCTACAAGATCAACAATTCCATGAGCTTGGGCTTCTGTTGCTGACATAAAAACATCCCTTTCCATATCTTCAGATACAACCCATAAGGGTTTGCCCGTTCTTTGTACATAAACCCTTGTGATGGTTTCGCGCAGTTTCAGTAGTTCTTCTGCTTCCAGGATAAATTCTCCCGTTTGTGCCTCATAAAAAGAACTCGCAGGTTGATGTATCATTACCCTGATGATATAACAAAAAGTTCCTCTATCTCGCATGATGAGTTGAGGAGAGGAGATAAAGAATAATAAATAAAAAAGAATTGAGCAACCGTACAGGCATCCTTTGTGCATTGCATACGGCTCTACAATGGAATTTCCTTTTCCCTTCCATCGAAGAAAGATAAAAAAAAATAGAGATGGTATGGGGTTTATCCGATCCGGATCGGCAAATGCTCCAATTACCATCCTTTCTTTCAGAGCAGTTAAAAAATACTATGATGGCTCCGTTGCTTTATCTATATTTATCTCGTCTGTGATTCAGCAATCCCAAAGTTTCTTTTTATATATATATATCTATATGCGATTTGAAAACAAAAAAGTTTGTGCGATTTGAAAACAAAAAAGTTTGTGACGCTGAAAAGAAAGGCCCCGATAGATAAGATCAAATCAGGAATACCCTTTATTTTATACTAATTTCATACTACTCTTTCGATATATAATCTAATGTTTTGAAAACAAAATTATCATATCGAATTCTAAGTGCCGTGCTATTATTACTTATTTCATATGGCGAAGGCATATATATTCTTTTTTTCTTAAAAAACTCATTGGCGCCGAGCGTGAGGGAATGCTAAACGTTTGGTAATCTCTCCTCCGACCAGGATAAAAGATCCCATTGAAGCAGCTAATCCCATGCATATTGTATGCACATGGGGTTGCACAAATTGCATAGTATCATAAATAGCTACTCCGGGTATTACCCACCCCCCAGGAGAGTTTATAAATAAATACAGATCCTTGTTATCATTCTCTATACTGAGATATACCATAAGACCAATAAGTTGATTTGAGATCTCGCTATCAACCTCTTGGCCTAAAAAAAGTAATCTTTCTCGATAAAGTCGGTTGACGAGGATAAAATTTGTGTCCCTAAAGAGCCGTACATGCACCTTTTGATGCATACGGTTCACCA